TAGAAAGAGTACATGCTGCGTCTGGACTTCAAACGATTTAGCTTTAACCATATTCATAGTCCCATCTTATTGGTTAAGAGAGAATCAAAGTAGATTTACCAATGAATCACGAAATGCTATGGTTCTGAAAGAGGATTTCTTAAAAGTAATTCGCAGGATCATGCACCCTTATAACGAAAAAAGTGCAGCGGGTTGGATCCAGTTTATTCTTGAAATAAACAACTCGCACACACCCCCTTTCCAAAAAAAATCAATACACCAAGGACTACGCTTAGATTTATTGGATTTGTTGCTAAAATATCGGTATTAAACCCGAAACTCCCGGCGTATGGCCAGTGACCCACGAAAAGGAAAGAATCGGTTACATTTTTCATATGATCTCCTTTTATAGATAAAATAGACTAATTCTCTATTTGTCGACTTTTTTTTTGAATAATTTTTCTCTTCCACCTCAAAAAGGGGTCTATTGGAATAAGAAGGGGAAGGAATAAATCGAGGGGGAAGGACGAAAGTGAATCACTAATTCCTCATCCTCAAATCATTCCTTCCCATGGGGTATTGTCCTAACGAATAAAAGTAATTGTAGTAGTTAACTCTTGATAGTAATTCGAAAAAGGAAGCATCAAGCCCAGAACAATAAGAAAAAAACGTATTTTTCTTATAGGATTAAGATGAAATATTATATTAAACAAAAGGATTCGCAAATAAAAGCGCTAATGCTACAACTAATCCATAAATTGTTAAAGCTTCCATAAAAGCCAGACTAAGCAATAAAGTCCCTCGTATTTTTCCCTCTGCCTCGGGCTGTCTCGCAATGCCTTCTACAGCTTGACCCGCAGCAGTCCCTTGACCAACCCCGGGTCCAATAGAAGCAAGACCGACGGCCAACCCAGCAGCAATCACAGAAGCGGCAGAAATCAGTGGATTCATGATAAATTCCTCGTACCAAAAAAAAAGAGTTAATGATACAATCAACCGAAAAACTATGACTTAATTATTCCATCGCTAAAATTCATCCAGTCGAAGGAACTAAGAGCTCCGAATTGAAGTGAGTTGAAGTAGAAGTATAATAATACTATTGAAGATTGAATCATCAGAACTACTTCGATATCTATTTTTTAGTTCCTATCTACGAGTTTTTTAAAATCCATACGCCTTTTGCTTTTCCATGTCTTTATTGGTTATGGACCATTCTTCATTTGGTTTTTCTTGATTGAGTCTCTTTCTTCATTCAATATTCAATTCATATTTATAGGCGAAAGGGAAGGATTTCTAGTTCAATCCTTATCGAAACTCACATATACGTATAGTAAGGCAGATTTGATATATCTTTTAGATATAACTTAGTTCAGATATAACTAGTTAATATCTAATCTCACATATACATGTGCTTCTTCTATAACGTAAACCCACTATTTGTATCGTAGACCCAATCACACTATAGAAATTGTTTTTTCCCACCATCCACCAAAGGAAGTTGGAATTCTATTGCATACACCTAGTTCGACCCCCCTCGACTAAACAAACCCTTTCGATTTTTTTATTATTATTCAATACCGGGGTGATCAATATAAATGGATCAATTCATTAGTGCGAAGGATTGCATAGAAATATCAGTCAACACTTGGTTAATCTAAGTTTATGTAATTTAAACGAAATTCAACTTGATTTTCTATTTATATTCTATTTCCTTCCTATATTATGTTAATTATTATTATGTTAATTTCTGTATTAATTTATTATTCAATTGAATAATAAATTAATATTTTCGTTTGGTCAATGAATTGAATAAAATCGATTAAAAAAGATGCTCTATAGAGCATCTTTTTTAATCGCCCATAGTCAAATCCATAAAAATTCTTATTCAGATTATGACTCCTAATCTTTGAAGTGCCTCAGCAAACAAAATAAAAAGAAGATTTTACTCAGAGGGAAGGGGCCAAACATACATTTTACATTTTAGGAAAAAGATCTTTTAGATCTCTTTCCTTTTTTTTTACAATTCCCTAATGTCGTAATCTTTTTGGCTATTCTTCTAGTTCTAGATCGTATATACCTTTGTATATGTATACTTATGCTCCAGCAGTCAACTATCTTGAGCTACGCATACATTGCCTTGGACTAAGATAAAAAAGACGATTTCAAAAAAAAGTCAATGATGACCCTCCATGGATTCACCTATATAAGCCGCGGCTAAAGTTGCAAAAATAAGAGCTTGAATACCGCTTGTAAATAATCCAAGGAACATGACAGGTATAGGAACTACTAAAGGTACTAAAGAAACAAGAACAACAACCACTAATTCATCCGCTAGTATATTTCCAAAAAGTCGAAAACTAAGTGATAAAGGTTTTGTGAAATCTTCTAAAACGTTAATGGGCAAAAGGATTGGAGTTGGTTGAATGTATTTACTGAAATAACCTAATCCTTTTTTGGTAAGACCCGCATAGAAATATGCTACTGATGTAAGCAAAGCTAAAGCAACAGTAGTATTTATATC